TTTATTTTTAAATTGAAATAGAAATGAAAAATATCTTCATTTCGAAATTCTCTTGGATTTTAGTTGAGTAATGTATTCTATGAATAATAAATATATATGAAGAATACTCTTTCAATCAAAGAAATATTTCAATTATTTCCGTGTTCGTATTTTGAAAGTAAAAAAAGTAAAAGGAATACAAATGGTAGGAAATTTATTCCAACTGAATTCTTCATAAATTTTCTATTTCGATGAACTGACTCTTACCAAAGTTAGATATGGACCATGAGGAAGAACGGAACTTTTTTTTTTATTTTGTTTACCTCTTTACTGTTCAAAGATCAAAGAGAAAACAATTCGGTTATTCCATTACGTGGATACACATTGGGAAACAACATAGTAGTTGTCCAACGAGATACTGCACATACTAAAATATTGTCTTGGGCGAGTCACATATTGCGCCGCTTGTTTTAGTTTTACTATTTTAGAAATTTTATTTTTGTTTTGCTTGTTTTATTGAACCCATTTCATATCATGGTTCAAACGTTAAAAGTCGACGGATTTTACTAATCCTTTTCGAAATCCGAAGAAGTTCCCATGGATCATTTGTCAACTCCTCAATCAATGACTTCTTCGATAGGTATAATAAAATAATCTTTTAGTTAGCATTCCGACGAAGAAGTCATTGATTCTTTCGATCGGGATTCATATTGAAAATAATCAGAAATCTAGGAATTCTAATCGTAAAAGTCGCTTTCGATTATTTCAAATTAATTTAATTGAAATCAACACAAATTAAATACAAATAGATAAAGCAAAGAAATAGAATTGGGATACTATATAATATACATTATCACTATATATATTATATATACGTATTTTAATCGATTTCTATATATATAGAAAAGGAATATGATGATACTATTGTAGATTGATCTATATTAATCTATATTAAATTAACCCGCATTACAATACAACTTTATACACTACAATAACAATACTAGATAGTATGGTAGAAAGAAATATCTGAATCTTTCTACCATACTATCGTATCCCATAGAATACGACTGATTCTAGTCTGCCCATTTCATTTAAGACGCGAAATTTTTATCCTTTTCTTCTCTGCAATTATTGATAAGAAATAAAAAATCAAGTTTAATTCAAATTAATCACCTTGGCTGACTGTTTTTACGTATATTATAAGTAAAAAAGCAGTAGGAACTAGAATAAACAGTGCAGTAGCAATAAATGCGAGAATATTTACTTCCATAATCTCATTGTTTAATTTTTCTTTAATTCGCAATAACTCGGGAGTTAATCCCATAGAGATAATAAACCTTTCGCCTGTAAATTCAATGGGATGCATTACATCTCGATGATATCGAATCGGATCAATATCATGAATAACAATATCGGAGCTATCAAATCGATTCATCGTCAAGAATTGAATAGTATAACATAGGATGATCTTTTATCCATACTGAACTCAAAATTAGATTCCCGATACAATCAATAATTCCTTTATTTATTTATCATTCTTTTCCATTCTTTCTTTTCTATAACCTACCGCCCTCTTTGTACAATCATCTGATGAAGTATCATCTAACCGCCTTTCCACTTACCATTGGTTCTAAACAAACCCCAACAAACAATAGAAGCTCAATGAAAAAAAAAGGAAGGAGCTAAGTTATAAACTCCTTTTTTTAATGATCCAATCTTCTTGGAAAACAAAAGAAGTATGATAAAGACGAGTACAAATTCCGGTATAAAAAAATCGAATATTCCATCAAATTAACTATTTTTTTATATATTTATATATAAATTTAAAAAGTTTGTTCTTTCAAGGAAAAACCCTTATAAAATAAAAAAAAAATTCATTACCTCGCTAATAAAAAAGTGATCCTTGTTTGATCTTTATTTTTTGAATATCCTCTTTCATTGGATTAGTAATGGGACGCATATATCAAAAGTTCAATGCGAAATTTGAATGAGATAGATTATTTCAAATTAGTAAAATTTGAAATTGAGGTTACACAAAATAGGGCCCGAAAAGGATATACTTTTATTTGAATCTTAAAAAAAAAAGTATTCTATACTATTCTATACACAGTAACTATGTTCAATTTTTTTTATATTGTACAAATTCCATTTATGTATGTACTCCCGGGAAACATACAATACTCTACTCTATTTCATATTTCACAGATCGGGAGTAATTGAAAAAGCCAGACCCAGTACAGTACGGTATCCCGTGGAATCCCGAATCTGATGCTAATAATATAATAATTGTACTAATCCACATATGCCTCTCTCCCATCAATCGAATCGGTACTAGTCGAAGAAATGGAAATTCCCCCATTTGGTTGATGATAAATGTGAAACGAAAAAGAAAAAAAGAAGAGGGATCGCTGTTGGGAATGAAATTATGTTATTTGGACTTCTTTTCACAAAAAATAGAGAGATGAATTGATATAGTTTTTTATTGGCTTTGGATTCGTCGGGACTGACGGGGCTCGAACCC